GAAACTTTTTCCCTTACTTCATAGAGTAAGGAAGGAAATAGCCGATTTCCTTTTATAGAATATCATCTAGGAATAAAAACATTTAACCGGAAATATCGACAAATTGGTGCGCAGTCCAAAGAAATGAAATAGTAAAGGGGGTCAACCGTTCCAATTTCATCTCTATCTAATTTGATTATCAGAATAGCGGATATAGTCCTGATTCAATAGGTCAGGTCCACTTACTTTTCTCTTTTTATTTGTTGATTTCTAATCTTATTCGGTTGGAATAAAAAAATAGGAATATTTGGTGATTTAATAGACGACTTCTCTTATCATTTATCATCCCATTATTCAGTATAATCAAAAGATGTTCAATTTTATAACTACTAAAACGTATTTTTTTTATATTATACAATTGTTTCCTTTTTCTTTTTAAAATAGCAAGAAACAAATCGATTCTACGTGCAAATATAAATACTACGACTTGGGTTTTATGAAAAAAGGAAAAAGCCCCTTATCGGATTTGAACCGATGACTTACGCCTTACCATGGCGTTACTCTACCACTGAGTTAAAGGGGCCTTTTAACTAACTGAATTCCTGAATGAGTCACTATGCGGATAAGATATCTCTCTCTCCCTAGAATTACATAACATATATAATTTAATATAATATTCTATATTAATATGTTATTATAGATTCGACTATATCATAAAGTAAATTGATAGCGACTAGTAGCTCTTTCCGGAATAAGAATAATAAAGGTAATTTAATTTACTGTCGAGTCTAGGATCAAATTATTTTTTGTTTAAACTATCACTTAAGCCGACCCTCAGTTTTTCTTTTATTAAATTGATCCCCACCAGAACAAAAATCACTTGATACATGTACCGACCAATTCGACATAGATCCAAGATATTTCATTAAATCATGTGATGGAGAAGTTCGATTCCCTAAATCAATAAAATTTCCAAAATTTTATTGATCCCCTTTCCGAATTTCTCCTTTATAACTTTTCCGGTTTACTACGAAGGCGTATTTCGTCTAAAAAAAAATATGAATAATGGATACTGATAATGTCTTTCTATATCGAAGAAAATGGAATGGCACTTGTAATTAATAATTCATAAATAGGAATGCTGAATCAAAAACTCTGTGGAATCGTGAAGGGCGGAAGGATCCCTTGGATTGAATCGTATTCTTACATTCTATTGATTCTATTGACAATTTCGAAAAACTGTTGATACTATGCTCATAGCATGATGGCGGTCGGACACGTATGCCCCCATCGTCTAGTGGTTCAGGACATCTCTCTTTCAAGGAGGCAGCGGGGATTCGACTTCCCCTGGGGGTAGGGTACTACAAAAGGAAGTTTATCGTGCATTATCAATAAGCCTAAAATTATAAATGGAATTGATTTTTCCTGGGTCGATGCCCGAGCGGTTAATGGGGACGGACTGTAAATTCGTTGGCAATATGTCTACGCTGGTTCAAATCCAGCTCGGCCCAAGAATTTGCTCATAGACCGTGAGAGGCAAATTTTTGTCTTCTTGAAGCCCACGATACTTGAGAATAAACGAATTCCTTTTTTCTCTATATCGATATTTACCTCTAATTAGTTTTGTTTGCTCGATTTATTTGTTCAACAAAATTAGGATCTAGATAGGATAATGATCTAGAGTCATAGCAGTATCCCTAAGTATAAAGAAAGTCTAAGGAAACGAGAAAATCAATCCATTTTTCAAAAAGGAAAGGATCACTAGTAATGTAATTCGTGTGGATCTCACTAAAAAGAAAGTGCATAGCTATTTAGATATCACTCATGTCTCTCGTACAACACGAAAAAGGGGGGGGGGTTGAATTAAATCCTAAAAATAGTGGGGCGGTATACCTGATTTCCCTGGGATTGTAGTTCAATTGGTCAGAGCACCGCCCTGTCAAGGCGGAAGCTGCGGGTTCGAGCCCCGTCAGTCCCGATGGATCCAATAAACACATCAACTCATCTCTCCATTTTGATTTTCTGGCAAAAGAGGCACAATATCAGGATTTGTTTCGTTATTTCTCATCAAAGACAAATAAATATATAAATTTTCATTACTTCAACTAGTACCGATTGGTGGGCGAGAGATATAATTAGATTAGTCCAATTTTGGGGAACATCATATTCAAGATAATTCCAAGGGATAGCATACTGGATCTGGGCTTTAAATTTATTGCCTCTATCTAATGGAATAGAGTATTATATGTTTCTCGAGAGCACATACACAACTAGAATTTCTTTTTTGGACACTACAAAATGGAAATTTAGTTACCCCGAAAAAAAGACTTTTCAGATTCAAACTTTCTCCCTTTCCGATTTTGTGTAGTCTCAATGACTCAAACTAACTCCTTTTTTTAATCTACCTCATTCAAATTTTACACCGAACTTTTCATATTTCATATATGCTAGCACTAATCCAAGAAAAAGAAAATTGTAGCATAAAAAAAAATAGGAGTTTCGAGTTTTCCCCCCTTTCGTTTTACTTCTATTGTTGTTATTTTTGTGGGGTTTGTTATCAACGCAACGTAAGTGTAAAACGGTCAGATGATGCTTCATCCGATGATTGTCCAAGGAAGACAGTAGATTGTAGAAAGAATGTAAAAGAATAATAAAAAAAAGATTTCGTGATTCGATTACGAATTCCATTTTCTAGTGAGTATGGATAAAGGATCTTCCTATGTTATACTATTAAATTCGCGACGGCGAAGTTATTTGATAGCCCAGATATTGTTATTCATAATATTGATTCGATTTGATATCATCGAGATGGAATTCATCCCATTGAATTTACAGACGAAATTTTTATTATCTCTATGGGATTAAATCCCGAGTTACTGCGAAGTAAAAACTACTTAGATTATGGAAGTAAATATTCTCGCATTTATTGCTACTGCACTCTTCATTCTAGTTCCTACTGCTTTTTTACTTATCATATATGTAAAAACGGTCAGCCAAAACGACTAATTTGACTGAAACTTGACTTCTTAGGTCTTTATCAACGATAATTCTTTAAGAATAAAGAAATAAACAAAGGATTCCAATTTCGTTTCTTAACTTAAATTAAATACGCAGGCTAGAATCAACAGTATTCTATGAGATTTGATAATATGGTAGAAAGAAATATGGAAATCTTTCTACCATACTACCTATTCTATTATATTAGCGGTTTTGTAGTGTATAAAGTTGTTGGGAACTTCTTCAAATTTCGAAAAGAAGTAGTAAACCCTATCAATTTGTAACACTTGAACCATGATATGAAATGAGTCAATGTCGATAACGCATAAACTCACTTTCTACAACAATAAAACAAGCGGTGAGTACACAATATGTGATTCGCCCGGGGCAAGATTTGATTACGCATAGTATCTTGTTGAACAACCTATATGTTCTTTACCCTATAAAGTACGCATCCGCTTAATATTAATAATAGAACGTCTTTAAAGAGGCAAACAAAACAAATAACACAACATAAGAAGTGGTCTGTTATTCCTCATTGTCACTATCGAAGTCTGATAAGAGCCCTTCGGCAAAATAGAGAATTTAGTAAAATGAAAATTTCTTAGCATCCGTATCCCCTTCCGAATACTCATTGAAATATATGTTTGATTGACATTATTCTAGTTAAAGGTTAAAGTTCAAATAAAACGCTTTGTCGAATGATCTATAAAACAATTGATAAAATTTGATTCTTTACCGCAATTACATTAATAGTACTTCTAGAGTCCACTCCTCCCCCATACTACGAGTGAAAGGGAAAACGTAAAGACTACCATTAAAGCAGCCCAAGCGAGACTTACTATATCCATGTGAATTATGTCCCCTAGCTCTATTAATATGAAGGAATTTTTCCATTCTTGTTCACTAATAATAGTGAAATACAGGGTGCATAGTCAAAAGGGGATTCTTACGCCCAATTCTTTATTTAATGAGCCAATCCAATAAATGAAATGCACTTATACGAAATTTTTATACAAATTTGATTATCATTATTACTTCTAGTCGAATTGGGAAAGATTAAGCACAAGCAAAATATGCAATGACCCCCTCGAACAAGGGAATCTTACTAATATAAGATAGTATGTTGGAATAAAAAGACCTATTCTTTTGTTAACCTTCATAATTCATTTCATAAAAAAAACGGAATCAAAACTAGATCTATATAACCAAGGCGGATCATTATCTATCACACACATGTCTCTCTGTTCTTTATTTCCTTTCCCATTTGATCTATTTCGTCTCTGTGAAAAAATAGTCGACTATATTCTTAACTAGGGACTAGGGATTACTGAGCAGAAGTTTTTTGGCACTTTTATATATAAATTAAACAATATTTGATATATAAAAACTTAATTATAAAATCAATTTTTGATCGCATATCTGAGTACTCAAAGACATTCGTGAGTTTGTAGACCAAAGTAGTTCCTCCACAATCACTAACAGTTAGACTCCCCTTTGGTTATTCAATCTAATTCAAAGCCCAATCAGTAAACATTCCACATTCCATTAGTAGTGTAAGAGCTATCAAGACTTCTCGACTCCCTTCATAGTACGAAAATCATTTTTTGAATCCTAGACACAAAAAGTGACAGATCTTTCGAGAACCCCCGTATGCTTCGAAGCATGCGCATATCAAGAGCCCCCTCCTACCCCTCGGCTGGGCTATATTTCGGTGAGTTATATCAAAAAAAAGAAGGAATTTCCGGTCTTTTGTTGATCAGGCGACACCCAGATTTGAACCGGGGAAAACAGGATTTGCAGTCCTACGCCTTACCGCTCGGCCATGTCGCCAAAAAAAAAATAGATGACAATATTATCCCCTTTTTAGTTTGGGGCGGGTTACTGGACTTATTTTTTTTGTACTTGCGTCTTGAATCCCGGTTGCCTTAACCAAAAGAAACCATTCCCCTTTTTGATTAGATTCAACCTTTCGATTGATTGTATGGTATCGCAAAATCCACAATACCTAAAAACTTCCCCTA